CAATCTATGGGGTATTAGGCATCAAAATTTGGATATTTATCGAGGGGGAATAATAAACCTTATTTCCCTTTTTATTCTATCCAGCAAATGAACTATTATAAATTATAATTCTATAGGGTTTAATAAAAATTAAATTAATCTTTTGATAAAATTGCTATGCTTAGTGTGTGACTCGTTGGTTTTTTGAGGGTTAGTATAAAAACCAGCCCCATAGTATAAACAAATAACTATAGAAGTAATAACCAACTCATCACTTCGTATTATCTGGATCCAAAGAACCAGTCAAGATATGATATATTGTTCATATTGTTGTAGCAACTGAAATCTTTTTTATTATTTATTAAAAAATCTGCTTCTAAATTGTTAATAATAAAAAAAAGAAAGGGTATGGATAAATGGAAGGATGAGAGGAAGAAAGAAAATATTGATGATATATAATTCCAATATGTAAGGTCTATGAGTCATCTCATAAAAAATCTGTGTAATAAAGCATCAATACGGATTCATCATTAAATGGATCTGCTCATCGAACAAAAAATAAAGAGCTTCGAGCCAATAAAGACTAAGAATATTGACTCAAGAACTAATAGCTCCATTGTAGAATTCAGACCTAACCATTAAATAAGAAGCGATGGGAACGACGGAACCTGTGAATTCAAAAGATTCTATGAAAATGAATTTGAATGATTCATTGATCGGGATGGCGGAACCGACCAGAGACCAATTCATCTATTCGGAAAAGTTATGAACGAATGATAGAACTGAAATAGAAATGGAAAGAGTAAATATTCGCCCGCGAAAACTTTGTTTTCTTGGATTGCTAAATTTGGGTCAATCCAATACGATAAAGAGTAAAACAAAAAAAAGATTCCTTTTAACATTCTAATATCGATAAATAGAAGAAAAATAGTTTAGTTATTAATATTAATAGTTATTAATATATATATTTAATTTCATTATATATTATTATATATATCTATATCTATACAAACAAAATAGACAAATCAAGATATACAAATTAATAAGATTTGATCTAGATTAAATGAAATCCATGATTAAGTTATTCAAATTAAATATAAATACATCTATGCATAATATTATATCTGAATAGAATTCAAATTGAACTCAAAATCTTTAATTTGAATTTATTTTATTCGCGAGGAGCTGGATGAGAAGAAACTCTCACGTCCGGTTCTGTAGTAGAGATGGAATTCAAAACAAACCATCAACTATAACCCCAAAAGAACCAGATTCCGTAAACAACATAGAGGAAGAATGAAGGGAATATCTTATCGAGGTAATACTATTTGTTTTGGTAAATACGCTCTTCAGGCACTTGAACCCGCTTGGATCACATCTAGACAAATAGAAGCAGGTCGACGAGCAATGACACGAAATGCACGTCGCGGTGGAAAAATATGGGTTCGTATATTTCCAGATAAACCGGTTACAGTAAGACCCGCAGAAACACGTATGGGTTCAGGTAAAGGCTCTCCCGAATATTGGGTAGCGGTTGTTAAACCAGGTCGAATCCTTTATGAAATGGGTGGAGTAACAGAAACTATAGCCAGAAGGGCTATTTCAATAGCAGCGTCCAAAATGCCTATACGAGCTCAATTTATCATTTTGGGATAAAAAAGAAATAGGCCTTACTTAAAAACTTAAAAATAGTGGGTGCAGGTTTCTTTTTTTGGACAAATAATATTTCTTTTTTTCTTCGACCTTTGTATTGTAAAAAACAGATAAAAAAATGATATGATTCAACCTCAAACCCATTTGAATGTAGCAGATAACAGCGGGGCTCGAGAATTGATGTGTATTCGAATCATAGGAGCTAGCAATCGTCGATATGCTCATATTGGTGACGTTATTGTTGCTGTGATCAAAGACGCAGTTCCAAACATGCCTCTAGAAAGATCAGAAGTGGTCAGAGCTGTAATTGTCCGTACTTGTAAAGAACTTAAACGTGACAACGGTATGATAATACGATATGATGACAATGCTGCAGTTGTGATTGATCAAGAAGGAAATCCAAAAGGAACTCGAGTTTTTGGTGCGATTGCCCGAGAATTGAGACAGTTCAATTTTACTAAAATAGTTTCATTAGCTCCCGAGGTATTATAAAATAAGACCACGATATGGTTATAGTAGGGTATTTAAAAGAAATAGATTCAGATTCATTTAGTAGATTTTCTCTCACGTATATACCTTTCAAAATTCATATTTATAAACAAACACGTAAAAAAAAAAAAAAAGAAAAACATGTTGATTATATCGAAATTTGGAGGCACCAATCATTTTAATTAATCATGAGTAGTGATACTATTGCTGACATAATAACTTCTATACGAAATGCCGATATGTATAGAAAAAGCGTGGTTCGAGTAGCATCTACTAATATCAGCCAAAGTATTGTTAAAATACTTTTACGAGAGGGTTTTCTCGAAAATGTGAGAAAACATCGAGAGAACAACAAATATTTTTTGGTTTTAACCCTACGACATAGAAGGAATAGGAAAAGGACTTATAGAAATCTTTTAAATTTAAAACGGATAAGTCGGCCGGGTCTACGAATCTATTCTAACTATAAAAGAATTCCTAGAATTTTAGGTGGGATGGGGGTTGTAATTCTTTCTACTTCTCGAGGTATAATGACAGACCGAGAGGCTCGACTAGAAAGAATAGGCGGAGAAATTTTGTGTTATATATGGTAATCTTTCTAATATCCGATATTAAACTTCTTTTTTGTGAAAAAGAAAAGAGAAGGGGTGGGTTCTCTAATAGGGTTCTTCCTCTACTAGTTGATACTTCAAGGGGGTTTTACCTGGAATGAAAGAACAAAAATGGATTCATGAAGGTTTAATTACTGAATCGCTTCCCAACGGTATGTTCCGGGTTCGTTTAGATAATGAAGATATGATTCTAGGTTATGTTTCAGGAAAGATCCGACGTAGTTTTATACGGATACTGCCAGGAGATAGAGTAAAAATTGAAGTAAGTCGTTATGATTCAACCAGAGGTCGTATAATTTATCGACTCCGCAACAAAGATTCGAAAGATTAGGTGTTTTTTAACTTCACCATTTCTTTCGTAGGAATACGATTCAAAATCGAAAATTTCAAGAAACTTATTTTCTTCCAAAAAGTGGATTCAAAATTAAAGTAAGGAGTGGCAAATATGAAAATAAGAGCTTCCGTTCGTAAAATTTGTGAAAAATGTCGACTAATCCGTCGTCGGGGACGAATTATAGTAATTTGTTCCAACCCAAGACATAAACAAAGACAAGGATAATAAAACTCGTTAAAGACCTGATATACAAATAGGGAATCTGTTTTGACATGAAATGGATATATCCATATATCTCTGACTCAAATTTATGAGATCATAAAATATGGCAAAAGCTATACCGAAAAAGGGTTCACGTGGACGTATTGGTTCACGTAAGAGTACACGTAAAATACCAAAGGGGGTTATTCATATTCAAGCAAGTTTCAATAATACCATTGTGACTGTTACAGATGTACGCGGGCGGGTGGTTTCTTGGTCCTCTGCCGGTACTTGTGGCTTCGGAGGTACAAGAAGAGGGACGCCGTTTGCTGCTCAAACCGCAGCGGCAAATGCTATTCGTGCAGTAGTAGATCAAGGTATGCAACGAGCAGAAGTCATGATTAAAGGTCCAGGTCTCGGAAGAGACGCAGCATTACGAGCTATTCGCAGAAGTGGTATACTATTAACTTTCGTACGGGATGTAACCCCTATGCCACATAATGGCTGTAGACCCCCGAAAAAAAGACGTGTGTAGAAATAAAAAAGGAAGATATTTGAATAGTAAGAGAAACAAGAGAAATAAATGATTCAATGATCTGATCAAATAATATTATTATGGTTCGAGAGAAAATAACAGTATCTACTCGGACACTACAGTGGAAGTGTGTTGAATCAGCAGCAGACAGTAAGCGTCTTTTTTATGGGCGCTTTATTCTGTCTCCGCTTATGAAAGGTCAAGCAGACACAATAGGCATTGCGATGCGAAGGGCTTTGCTTGGAGAAATTGAAGGAACATGTATCACACGCGCAAAATCTGAGAAAATATCACACGAATATTCTACGATAACGGGTATTCAAGAATCAGTACATGAAATTTTAATGAATTTGAAAGAAATCGTATTGAGAAGTAATCTCTATGGAACTTGTGAGGCGTCTATTTGTGTCAGAGGCCCTGGATATGTAACTGCTCAAGATATCATCTTACCGCCTTATGTAGAAATCGTCGATAATACACAGCATATAGCTAGCTTGACAGAACCCATTGAGTTGGTTATTGGATTACAAATAGAGAAGAATCGCGGATATCTTATAAAAGCGCCAAATACCTTTCAAGATGGAAGTTATCCTATAGATCCTGTATTCATGCCTGTTCGAAATGCGAATCATAGTATTCATTCTTATGAAAATGGTAACAAAGAAATACTATTTCTCGAAATATGGACAAATGGAAGTTTAACTCCTAAAGAAGCACTTCACGAAGCCTCCCGGAATTTGATTGATTTATTGATTCCCTTTTTACATACCAAAGAAGAAAATCTAAATTTAGAGGACAATCAACACATGTTTCCTTTACCCCCTTTTACCTTTTATGATAAATTGGCTAAACTAACAAAAAAAAAAAAAAAAATGGCGTTGAAATCGATTTTTATTGACCAATCAGAATTGCCTCCCAGGATCTATAATTGTCTCAAAAGGTCCAATATATATACATTGTTGGACCTTTTGAATAACAGCCAAGAAGATCTTATGAAAATGGAGCATTTTCGCATAGAAGATGTCAAACAAATTTTAGGGATTCTAGAAAAAAATTTCGTAATTGATTTACCGAAAAATAAGTTTTAAATCCATTGGATTTTTTTCATGTTTTTTTTAGAAAAAGTCCAAATAAAGGGTTTTGAATATTTAGGACAATTCATATATATTCGGAATCCGCATAGATTCATAATTTAATT